TAAAAGGGGTAAAGTGAATTCTTCTCAATATACATACTAGGATTAGGACTATGATACAAGTAATTCCTGACATCTGGTCGAAAAGGACTAGAAAATCTAAAGAGAGGCAAAAGGCTTTTCATAATTTTTTTGGTTCTTTTTTACGACTTTTATAAAGCTAAATAGACAGATCTAAAAATTCATTTCGGATAATTGAACCTTCTCAAACTGTTTCTTTTTAAGAACCAAAAAGATTTGTGCCAAAACAACCGATCCTAAGAAGAACAAAAGTCCTTGGACACGTAATGGATCTTGAAGTACTATTTCCGCATCCCCCTGACCAAATCCACCCACATTAGGATTACTCGTTAATGGTTGATCGAGTTTAATGGATTCGCCCTCTGAAACAAGAAGTTCGAGGCCTCGAGGAATAATATCAATCACTTGGCGTCCATTCGATGCATCCACTATGGTTATTTCGTATCCCCCCTTTTCTTTTCTTAAAATTTTGCTTATTATCCCTCCTGCCGTAGCATTATAAACTGTATTGTTACTTTTGCTACCATCAGGATAAATCTGGCCCCTTCCCCTGTTTCCGCCTACGTATATAGGATATTTTAAGAAGTGAACATCTTTATTAGTAGCAGGGTCTGGGGCAAGAATAGGAAAGGTTATTTCACTATATTTTTGACCAGGAACAGGACCTATCACAAGAATATTTTTATTATTGGGGCGATAATTTTGAAAAGACAGATTTCCTATCTTTTCTTTCATCTCGGGTGAAATACGATCAGGGGGGGATAATTCAAACCCCTCCGGTAAAATAAGAACAGCTCCCACATTCAAAGCTCCTTTTTTACCATTAGCTAGAACTTGTTTTAGTTGCATATCATAAGGAATTTTAACAACTGCTTCAAATACAGTATCAGGAAGTACCGCTTGTGGAACCTCAATATCCACGGGCTTATTAGCTAAATGGCAATTGGCACATACAATACGCCCAGTTGCCTCTCGTGGATTTTCATAATTCTGCTGGGCAAAAATCGGATATGCACTTGAAATGGATGCCCAAGTTATTATATATATCATGAGTGAGACAGATATGGAGCGAGTAATCTCTTCCCTTATCCAAGAAAAGGTATTTCTAGTTTGCATGGTCCAATCATTTATCTCGAAAATTTCTACAATAAAGTTAGGTAGGTTGATAATATACTTCCCTAGCCACAATTATGCTATTTACGTTTACTGAAAAAATAAATTTTTTTTGTTGAAATATACAAGGAATACCTCGTGGGTAAAAAGAGTAAAGTAAATACGACTTTGATTTGGTTATGATGTATAAGGTAAGAAAGATTAGAATTGGATCAGTGAATCATTTTTTAGTCATTTATTGCATGATAAATCACTACAAGTGATGGAGATACACGATTTAAATAACGAAAGATCCAATATTTAAAAATTGTATCAAGAATGACTGGAAAGGTAGAAACTAGACCAGATAAAATTTGCTCATAATGAGCAAACCCAAAATCTTTGTAAATATAACCAATCATTAGTTCCCAACCGTGAGGCGAATGGAATCCGATACATAAATCAGTTAATAAAAGAATAGAAAAAGCTTTAATTGTATCACTTAAATTATATAGGAATTCTTGAACCCAAGAATTCAGAATAAAAAGCTTTTCCTTACCCCAAAAGGAATAACCACTTAGAATAACGAAAGATATTAGATTTGTCGAGAAGTGCAAGATTGTATGGATACGATACTCATTGTCTATCTTGATGAATTGGATCGTTTCTTTGTGGATTCCTAGACGAAATTGTTGTAAATCGGTTTCTGGGTATTCCTTTATCATTTCATCCAGCTGGAATAGTTCCTCTAATTGTATGAATTTTTCTAGAACACTTTTTTCTTGAATATCATTCAAAAAGGTTTCGCATTGTCTAGTATTCCACCAATTAGTAATCCAAGTTTTCAAACTTTTATTACAGCAGAGAGAGATCAACCAGGGCAAAAAGACTATAGATGTAAAATAAAAAAAAGGAATGAATGTTTTCTTTTTTGCCATTTTGAATCTGTGAATTGTTAATGAACCTGCCTCATTTGTTGATTCTATTAGATCTAATATTTCTATCGAGCATTAGTTTCTATTATAATATAATTCGAATAGAATGTATTCAGCCTATGAATCCATTTTCTCTTTTTCTTTTGATTCAATACTTAGTCTTTGCTTTGAATCTATAAAGAATACAGAAATAGACTCAGAATACACTTCCAATTTGAATCAATAAAAAATTTTTGTTTCTAGGATGTTATTCCGACTTTTTTCGATTAACACTAAAAGAACGTTTTCAAATTTCTATACGAAGAAACTCCTTTTCTATCAAATATATCAAAAAAAATAAGCCTAAAAGAATAGATGAATGTTCAATTGAAAAAAATAAAGAAATTCTTTAGTTTTTTCTTCCTACTGCCAAAGCGTTTAGTCTTTTAAAATTAATTCATTTCAAAAAACTTCAATTGGTACACGCAAGAAGTAAGCCAATTCGGCAGCTTTTTGCTCAATTTCTCGTGTAGTAAAATTCTCATCAGTACGAATTAAAGGAATAGCCCCTTGACCTCGAATTTCCATATAAAGGACACGCCGAGCAGAAACACCCTCTTTAACTTCTATTCTGATGGACTGAATATCTTTCATAAGTAATCGTAAAAAGATGCGACGACTTTTTCCAGGAAATCCCCAACGAAAAATACGCACTATTCCTTCTTTTCGGTCGAAAAGATCATAACCACTACCCACATTCCACAAAATAGTGCACCACAAATAGCAACTAATAAAGAGACCTGCGATCCCATAGAAAGACATCACAACCCCTTGCGGAAAAAAAACGATTTGCTGAGACGTAAATAACGATATAAAATTTCTACCAAGATAACTGGAAGTTCCAACCAATACGAATCCTAATGAACCTAAAAATAGTATAAAGGCCCAGAAGAAATTACTTGTTTTTCGAGACCCCGTTATAAATTCTATCCATATAGATTCTGATCGCCAACTCATATATATTAGATCCAGTTATACAATTTTTTGGAATTGAGAAAATATGACTTTCCTTTTTTTTCAAAGTGACTCTCAGCAACTCTATTTGTTGTGAACCTTTACCTTAGGAGTAATTCATAGAATTTTTTATATCTAAAATAATAACATCTCCTTCCTTTATATGATCCCCTATAGCTATATACATACAAATAAATACATTGACTTGAATTTCATACATCGGCCCGATGATGATACTTTTTTCAAAAGAGCGCAAATTTATTTACCCATATAATACGTTTACACATGCATAAGAGCTTTTTTTTAATTTATGTTTGTAGGAATCTATGTGTTATACAATATTCTACCAAATGGGTCTTATCGAATCGAAGTTTTTAAAATAAAAAAGGAGTGATACGATTAGGTCTCATCCGATCTAAAAAATCTTATTTTTTTGAATATGAAGAAATAAAGAAGCCATTGCAAGTGCCGGAAAGACTAGGCCTACTAAAGGCACAAAAATAGAGGGTAAGTTGTTGAAAGTTGTCATAAAATGGGTACCTCAATTTAATATTTGTACCTGTTATTGTTATATTCTGAATTCTAAAGATATATTAGAATATCTTGTATTTTTATTATTTCTATTACTTGTATTTTTATTATTTCTAATTTTTATTATTTCTATTATATATATTATATAATTATACTTAAGTATCTTTAAGTAAATATATATCTAATACAAATATACAACCTAATAGAAATATATAGAATAGAACCTAATAGAAATAGAATAAAAAATTAGGTACAAGAAGCGCCAAAATAAATAAATGGACTTATTCATCTTTCAAAATAAACAAAATAAAATAGATGTATCATAATCCCTATGATTCTTTTTATTATTTTTGTCTTCTATTTCTATGTAGTGATTAATAAATAAAAATTTTTATTCCATTACAAATTTCTACACAATTTATTAGAATCTGATCCAAAAACAGGGAGTTTTCGGGAAATGCAATAAAGATGGAAGACTCTCTATAGATCTGTATATATCTCTATTTGAGATATCTATACATATGCAAGCAAGAGAGGAAAACGAACTTTGTTTTATTTGTCTAGTCGAATTTGAACTTCCCGAAAGCAAAAATTCACTTTTTATCTTGTTGATAGAGGTTTACTGAGTAGTAAACATAAAAAAAAATGATTCTAAATAAAAATGCATTTTTCAGGGTTTTCGTTTAATTCTGATAAGCTAACTGTTATATTTGATTTAATTTTTGTTCAAAGGAAAAAAAGCATGGAGCTGAAATAACTCACTCAGAACACCTTTTAAAGTATTACGTGGTACAATTGCATCCAACAAGCCCTTACGTAATAAAGATTCAGCCGCCTGTGAACCTTCAGGCATGGCTTTTTTCAATGTTTGTTCAATTACTCTTTTACCCGCAAACGCAATATAGGCATAGGGTTCGGCAATAATAATATCCCCCAACATACCAAAACTAGCTGTCACCCCACCGGTAGTAGGAGATGTAAGAATTGATATATAGAATAACTTTTTACTTGATTGATAATCACATAAAACCGCAGAAATTTTAGCCATTTGCATCAAACTTAAACTTCCTTCTTGCATTCGTGCTCCTCCGGAAGAACACACTAAAATAAGAGGTAAACGTTGATTGGTAGCATACTCAACCAAACGAGTTATTTTTTCGCCTACTACGGATCCCATACTACCCCCCAGAAACTGAAAATCCATAACCCCAATGGCTACCGGAATACCGTTTAGTTGACCTGTACCCGTTTGAACAGCGTCAGTCAATCCTGTCAGTTTTTGAGCAGAGGCAATACGCTTTTTATAAGTATCCTCTCGCGAATGAAATTTAATGGGATCCGCAGAGAACATGTCTTCATCCATAGGGTTCCAAGTACCCCGATCAATCGAAAGCTCGATTCTCTCTGAACTAGTCATTTTCAAATAATGTC